ATTGCATAATAGTTGTGAAAGACGCGAAGTTGAAACTTATCTACCTACTAGTGAAAGCGAAATGAATGCACTGCTTAAAGGTAAGAAAACGAAGGGGGATGTAATGCATATAAGTCGTAAACAGCAATCTTATAAAATAAGAACCAATGAAATTCGTCAATTGATGTTTGGTAAAAGAAAAAAGATTGATGAAATTCGTAAACTTCGTCAATTTATATTTCGTAAAAGAAAAAACAATGCAATTCGTAAATCTCGTGGAAGAAAAAATAATGCAACTTTCAAATCTCGTAAAAGAAAAAACATTGATAAAATTCGTAAACTTATATCTGGTAAAGGAAAAAACATTGATGAAATTCGTAAACTTATATCTGGTAAAATAAAAGCAATTCGTAAATCTCCTAAGATTGGAAATTCTCAATCTAAAATGGTCCAAAGCCTTGTTCTAAATCGAATTTATGAGACCCTTATTTCAGGTTTCCTTTACGATTCCCCAAACTATGGACAGGGACTGTTAGCGATACTTAAAAGAAAAACACAAAAACTACGAGCTAAAAAAAAATTATATTATAATCCTTTGGAAAAATTGTTTTCTAATCCTGTGAAAAAGGGGTGGGAAAGACGGAAACAGTTAAAAAACAAAAGGATAGCTACTAAAAACAAATATTATCGGGGAAAAGATCTTTTTCACCGAGAAATCTTTCACACAGTCCCTCGTTGGATATACAAATTATTCACCGACGTAGAGCAAAATGCGGAAGAACACAGTGACAAGCAGCGGGACGAGTATGAGGTGAGATCAGAAAAATATAAACATGAGCTTTTTTTTATTCCGAAGATTAGCAAAGATACTAAAGACAAGAAGACGAATATTGAGGCGACTCAGACTCAAGACAAGAAGACGGATATTGAGGAGACTCAGACTCAAGACAAGAAGACGGATATTGAGGAGACTCAGACTCAAGACAAGAAGACGGATATTGAGGCGACTCAGACTCAAGACAAGAAGACGTATATTGAGGAGATTGCTGATACAATGAATACTCGTGACTTTGCGAAAGAGGACCTTTATACCTACCTGTATCTGCCGAAAGGGTTTCAGCACGGGGTAATCAAAGGTTCTATGCGCTACCAAAGGCGTAAAACGTTTATTGGAAGAAAGATTGAAAGCCGGCCGCGTTCCCCTCTTTTTGTCCGCTTCGTAAAAAGTAGATGGTCTATTTATTTCGGGTTCATGAACCCGAAGGTCCTTGTTTTGAAAATCCAAAATTTGATGCATAGGTTGGGGTTTGGAAGCAAAAGAATCCAAAATTTGATGCATAGGTTGGGGTTTGTAAGCAAAAGAATCCAAAATTTGATGCATGGGTTGGGGTTTGTAAGCAAAAGAATCCAAAATTTGATGCATAGGTTGGGGTTTGTAAGCAAAAGAGGCAAAAAATTGATGCATAGGTTGGGGTTTGTAAGCAAAAGAAGCAAAAAAAGGGGGGGCCTTTTCACTCTTAACGAACGTAACAAAGAACAAACAAAAAAAGAAAGGAAAGCCAGAAAAGAAAGGAAAGCTAGGAAAGCCGGGAAAGCCAGGAAAGCCAGGAAAGAAAGTAAAGCCAGGAAAGAAAGTAAAGCTAGGAAAGAAAGGAAAGCTAGGAAAGCCGGGAAAGCCAGAAAAGCCAGGAAAGAAAGGAAAGCTAGGAAAGCCGGGAAAGCCAGGAAAGAAAGTAAAGCCAGGAAAGAAAGGAAAGCTAGGAAAGCCGGGAAAGCCAGGAAAGAAAGTAAAGAAAGTAAAGAAAGTAAAGAAAGTAAAGAAAGGAAACCAGACGCCATATTCAAATTAGCGCACGACAAACGCCCAGAAACAAGTGGCATCGACAAACATTTGGCACAGTGGGCGGCATCGGAAGAATGGGATGATGTAGTCGAGTGTGCGCCTGCAATAAGAGCTTGTATAGTACTTTGTCACTCAAATTTTAGAAAATTTATTTCATTGCCTTTATTGATAATAGCTAAAACTCTTGGCCGTTTCTTATTATTGCAACAGAACGAGTGGTCTGAGGATTTGGCGGACTGGTATAAAGAGAGTCATGCTATATGCGCCTACGACGGTGGTACTCTATACAACAGACGGCTTCCGGAGAATTGGGTCGAAGAAGGTCTTCAGGTCAAAATTACATCTCCTTTTTATTTGCAACCTTTTCGCACAGAGGATGATAGAAATCTGGAAAATCCCGAGACTGTTTTTCTAAGGGCTTTCTGGGGAGTATCTGACTATCCTATGGGTGACGCCCTGCCCGACCCTTCCTTTGAGACTTTTTGGATGCCCATTTTAAGGCCCATTTTCCAAAAACTAAATGATATACGTGAAATATTATTGAGAAAAAAAAAAATGAAAAAGACCGATTTTGTAGTTATAAGAAAATTTCTCAAGAAGTTCAAGAAAACAATCAAACCACAAATTGTTCGAGTTCTAAAAGGCTCAAAAGAAAGCATAAAATGGCTTATCAAAACGGTTCTAGTTCTAAAAAGCCAAATAGAAGAACTTGTCAAAAAAATCAAAGAAACTATAAAAGAAAATAGAATATTGAGAGGAGTATATGAATCGAGTGAAACTCAAAAAGAAAAAGATTCTATAATCAGCAATGAGAGAATTGATGAATCAGTTAGTCAAATTCCATCTACAGCTTTGACAAATTCAGAAGAATCAGAAGCAAAAATACTAGAAGAAAAACGAAAAAATGTGATTAATAGAATAAGCACAACCAAAAATCAATTAGAAATAATTACAAAAGAAAAAAAAAATGGAGAATCACCAAAAAATATTTGGACAATTCTAAAAAGAAGAAATGTTCGATTAATAAGTAAATTGCATTATTTTCAAAAATTGTTCATTGAAAAAATATACAATATATCCCTAGATATCTTTCTATGGATCATTAATATTTGTAGAATCAATTTCCCCCCCAAAAATTTGGATAAAGACATTTACAATCCCGAAACAAATGAAAAAAGAATTGCCTTTAGGAGTGCGTCACCTCCTTTTCTTAAAATTTTTTCTTCCTTACCAGATTTATCTTCCCTGTCACAAGCATATGTATTTTACAAATTATCACAAACCCAAGTTAGTGATAAGTTAAGATCTGTTCTTCAATATCGCGGAACATCTTTTTTTGTTAAGACTGCAATAAAGGATTCTTTTGAAAGACAAGGAATATTTCATTCCGAATTAAAGCATAAGAAACTTCGCCATTTTGGAACGAATCCATGGAAAAACTGGTTAAGAGGTCATTATCAATACAATTTCTCTCAGATTAGATGGTCTCTATTAATCCCACAAAAATGGCGAAATGCAGTCAACCAACGCCATACGCCTCAAAATAAAGATTTAAATAAAGGAGATTCATATGAAAAAGACCAATTACTTCATTACAAAAAACAAAATGATTCTGAAGTATATTCATTAACAAATCAAAAAAATAAGTTGGAAAAAAACTATAGATATGATCTTTTAGCATATAAATTCATTTGTCCTGAAACTAAGAAGGACTCCTATATTTATAAATTGCCATTACAAGTAAATAAGAAAGAAGAGATCTCTTATAATTACACCACACAGAAAGACAAATTATTTGAGATAAATATACCTGAGGAGATTTTTATCAAACATTATCTAGACAAGAATTATCTCAAGAGCTTTATAAATAGAAAATCTTTAGATTTTGATTGTAAGATTCTCAAATTTGAGGCTGAGGCCTGGATGAAGATCGATCCTAACCATAATACAAATACGAAGGTTGGTACTAATAATTCTCAAATAATTGAGAATAGAGGTCTTATTTATATTTCTGCTTCGGATCCAGAAATCCAAGAGCTCAATCACAAAAAACAAAAAAAAAGCTTTTTTGATTGGAAAAAACACAAAAAAAGCTTTTTTGATTGGATGGGAATGAATGAAGAAATCTTCACTAATACTAAAGCCACTGAGAAAGATTGGTTCGTCCGAGAAGTTATGCTACCTCTGGAGACATATAAAATGAACCCGTGGGTTAGACCAATCAAATTACTTCTTTCAAATTTCAACGGAAAAGAAATTGTTAGTGAAGAAGAAGAACTTGTTAGTAAAGCAAAAGGAACTGTTAGTAAAGCAAAAGGAACTGTTAGTAAAGCAAAAGGAACTGTTAGTAAAGCAAAAGGAACTGTTAGGAAAGAAGAAGAAAATGTTAGGAAAGCAAAAGAAACTGTTAGTAAAGCAAAAGAAACTGTTAGTAAAGCAAAAGAACTTGTTAGGAAAGCAAACGAAATTGGTAGGGAAGAAAAAGAACTTGTTAGGAAAGCAAAAGAAATTGTTAGGAAAGGAAAAGAAATTGTTAAAGAAAATGTTAGGACAGGAAAAGAAAATGTTAGTCAAGACGAAGAAAATGTTAGGACAGGAAAAGAAAATGTTAGTCAAGACGAAGAAAATGTTAGGACAGGAAAAGAAAATGTTAGGACAGGAAAAGAAAATGTTAGTCAAGACTTCGAAGAAGTTATTACAGAACGTTATGAAAAACGGTTCATGAAAAAAGAAAAACAATACCGGAGTCGCCCGGTGACGAAGAGAGTCAATTTCACTTCCCAGCAGCTCCAGTATGCGAATTACGAGATGGACTTTCCGAAGTTTTCGGTGATGAAGAGCTCTCTCAAGTTCTATTCTCTGTGGAAAAACATGAAAAGACTGGACAAAAAAAAAACACTGTGTGTGCTCTATTGTGTACTGGGCAATCTGATGCCGATGAACCTAGTAGCCGCGCCCTCGGACAGTGTGGCTTTGCACGACTGGTGGGTCGAGGGGGTAATTCACTTCAACCCCCACTTCAACCTGTCTATAACAAATCAGGAAGAATTTATTATGTATCAAGCCATAGGTATTTCATTGGTTCATAAGAGTAAGCAACAAACTAATCAAAGATACGGAAACCAAAAATCTGTTGATAAGGATAATTTTGATTTGCTTGTTCCTGAAATGATTTTAT